TAGAGAGAAAAAATCAAAAGATAAAAAAAAAGAAGAAGAAAAAAGAAGGGAGAATGCACGTATAGAAATAGCGGAAACCTGGGATAGCATTGTAGTTGCTCAAGTAATAAGAGGTTTTGTATTAGTAATCCAATCAATTCTGAGAAAATATATTATATTACCCTCATTGATAATAGTTAAAAATATTGGCCGTATACTATTATTTCAATTTCCTGAATGGTCGGAGGATGTAAAGGATTGGAAAAGAGAAGTGCATGTTAACTGCACTTATAATGGTGTTCAATTAGCAGAAAAAGAATTTCCGAAAAACTGGTTAATAGACGGTATTCAGATAAAGATCCTATTTCCTTTTCGTCTGAAACCTTGGCACAAATCTAAGCTTAAGCTACGAAACAATTATAAGGATCCAATGAAAAAGAAAGAACAACAAAATGATTTTTGTTTTTTAACAGTTTGGGGAATGGAAACTGAACTTCCTTTTGGTTCGCCCAGAAAACAACTTTCATTTTTTGAACCTATTTTTAAAGAACTCAAAAAAAGACTTATAAAATTAAAAAAGAAATGTTTTAGAATTCTAATAATTTTAAAAGAAAGAACAAAATTATTTCTAAATGTCTCAAAAGAAAGAAAAAAATGGGTTATTAAAAATATTGTATTTCTAAAAAAAATAATAAAAGAACTTTCAAAAATGAACCCAATTCTATTAGTTGGATTAAGAGAAATAGAACTATATGAATTGAGTGAAAGCAAAAAAGAAAAAAATTTGATAATCGATAACGAGCTAATTCATGAACCGTCCATTAACATTCAATCTACAAATTGGACAACTTTTTCATTAACAAAAAAAAAAATACAAGATCTAACTAATAGAACAAACACAACCATAAATCAAATACAAAAAATTTCAAAAGACAACAAAAAAGGATTTATAAGTCCACATATAAATATTAGTTCTAACAAAATGAGTTTTAATGATAAAAGATTGGAATCACCAAAAAATATTTTGCAGCTATTAAAAAGAAGAAATGTTCGACTAATCCGTAAATCAAATTATTTTATAAAATTTTTCATTGAAAGAATATATAGAAATATCTTTTTATTTATCAGTAATATTCCTAGAATAAATGCACAACTTTTTTTTTATTTTTTTGAATCATTAAAAAAAATTGTTAATAAAACCAGTTCCTATAATAACTATATTTACAATAATGAAAGAAATCAAGAAAAAATTGATAAAACAAATCAAAAGATAACGCAGTTTATTTCGACTATAAAAGAGTCACTTTCTAATATTAATAATAAGAACTTGGAAACTTTTTGTAATTTATCTTATTTGTCACAAGCATATGTCTTTTACAAATTATCACAAAGCCGGGGTTTTAACTTTTTTAATTTATATAAGTTAAGATTAAGATCTGTCTTTCAATATAATGGAGCTTTTCTTTTTCTTAAGAATGAAATAAAGGATTATTTTCTTGGAACACAAAAAATATTTCATTCCGAATTAAGACATAAGAACATCCCCAATTATGAAATAAATCAATGGAAAAATTGCTTAAGGGGTTATTATCAAAATAATTTATCTCAGTCTAGATTAGTACCACAAAAAGGTATAAATATAGTAAATCAACACTCTATAGCTCAAAATAACCATTTAAACAAATATGATTCATATGAAAAAAAGCCATTAATTAACTCCGAAAAAAAAAATGTTAAAAAAAAATATAGATATGATCTTTTATCATATAATTTTATTAATTATGAAGATAAGAAAAACTCATCTATTTATGGATTACCATTACAAGTAAATAATAACCAAGAGATTTTTTATAATTATACCGAACATAAACGAAAATTATTTAATATGCTGGTAGGTATCCCTATCAATAATTATCTAGTAGAAGAAAATATTATAGATATAAAGAACAATCCGGATAGAAAAAATTTCGATTGGATAATTCTCAATTTTTGTCTTAGAAAGAAAATGGATATTAGGGCCTGGATCAATATGGATACTGACGCCAACAGTAATAAATATACTAAACCTAGGGCTAATAATTATCAAATAATTGAGAAAATCGACAAGAAAGATCTTTTTTATCCCACGATTCATCAAAATCAAGAAATGAATCCATCCAAAAAAAAACTTTTTGATTGGATGAGAATGAATGAAGAAATACTAAGTTGTCCCATATCGAATCTCGAACTTTGGTTTTTCCCAGAATTTTTGATACTTTATACTTCGTATAAGATTAAACCATGGTACATACCAATCAAATTTCTCCTTTTAAATCTTAATGTAAATGAAAATGCCAGTGGAAATGAAAATAAAAAAACGACTGGAAAGAAAAAAAGAGATATCTTTATATCAATATTTTCAAATGAAAAAAAATATCTTGAATTAGAAAAACAAAATCAAGTAGAAAAAGAATGCGGAATCAAAACAGATTTTGAATCAACTCTCTCAAACCAAGAAAAAGATATTGAAGAAAATTATGCGGTATCAAAGATGAAAAAAAATAAAAAACAATCCAGGACCAACATGGAAGCGGAGTTTGATTTCTTACTAAAAAGATATTTGCTTTTTCAATTGAGATGGGACGATTCTTTAAATAAAAAAATGATCGATAACATCAAAGTATATTGTTCCCTGCTTAGACCGATAAACCTAAGAGAAATTACTATAGCCTCTATTCAAAAGGGAGAAATAAATCTGGATCTTCTAATGATTCAGAAAAATTTCATTCTTACAGAATTGATTAAAAAGGGAATATTACTTATTGAACCAGTTCGTCTGTCTAGAAAAAATGAAGGACAATTTATTATGTATCAAACTATAGGTATTTCGTTGGTTCATAAAAGTAAACACACAATTAATCAAAGGTATCGAGAAAAGGGCCATGTTGATACGAAGAATTTTGATGAATTCATTTCAAAACATCAAAAGATGACTGAAAATCGAGACAAAAATCATTATGATTTGTTTGTTCCTGAAACTATTTTATCCCCTAGACATCGTAGAGAATTGAGAATTCTAATTTGTTTCAATTCTAGGAATAGAAATGGTATACCTAGCAATGCATTTTTTTGTAATGAAAATAAGGTAAAGAGTCCGGTTTTGAAAAAAAGCAAAATAAATCAAAATAATATAATTAGATTAAAGTTCTTTCTTTGGCCTAATTATCGATTAGAAGATTTCGCTTGTATGAATCGCTATTGGTTTGATACCAATAATGGCAGTCGTTTCAGTATGGTAAGGATACATATGTATCCGCAATTTAAAAATGAACTTAAGCGTGTACTGAAAAAAAGTGAAATACGGATTGATTTTATTTCCCGTACTATATTGCATATATGAAGACAAATAGATGCACACCTATATTGTTTTCTATTCCATTATGATACACGATACTAATTTAATGACATATCAATATCTAGAAATAATGCAAAAATCTTCTTAGTTTATTTTTAAATTTTAGATATAATTTTTTATCTTTTGTGAGTGCAGACAACTATCTTTTTGTTTACCTATTCGAATCCAATTTTTAAATTGGAAATTATTCACAAAATTAAGATTATTGTGTATGCCAAATTAAAAAAAAAAAAATGAATAGCATTATTATTATTGATCAATAAAAATATCTAGCAAAGCAATAAGGGCCGGTGGGGGGGAAGATTTCATTTTATGATAAAAAAGTCATTCATCTCGGTTATTTCACACGAAGAAAAAGAAAAAAACAGGGGGTCTGTTACATTTCAAATACTAAGCCTCACTAATAGGATACGAAAACTTTCTTCACATTTGGAATTGCACAGAAAAGACTATTTATCTCAGAGAGGCCTCCGTAAAATTTTGGGAAAACGCCAAAGGATGCTGTCTTATTTGTCAAAGAACAATAGAATACGTTATAAAGAATTAATTAATCAGTTAGATATTCGGGAATCAAAAACGCGTTAATTTGAATTTGAGGAAGCGTTTTGAATTATTGAATTATTTGATTTATTAGATCTTGATTTTTTTATTTTAATGAACTTATTTTCGCTTTTCAGTAATTCATGAAAGAATCAATCGAGGAAAAAGAAAAACCTATGAATATACCAGCTCCAAGAAAAGACCTCATGATAGTAAATATGGGTCCCCACCACCCATCAATGCATGGTGTTCTTCGACTCATCGTTACTCTCGATGGTGAAGATGTTATTGACTGTGAACCAATATTAGGCTATTTACACCGAGGAATGGAAAAAATTGCGGAAAACCGAACAATTATACAATATCTGCCTTATGTAACGCGTTGGGATTATTTAGCTACTATGTTCACAGAAGCAATAACCATAAATGGACCGGAGTTGTTGGGAAATATCCAAGTGCCTAAAAGAGCCAGCTATATCAGAGCAATTATGTTGGAGTTGAGCCGTATAGCTTCTCATCTGTTATGGCTTGGTCCTTTTCTGGCAGATATTGGGGCGCAGACTCCTTTCTTCTATATTTTCAGAGAAAGAGAATTAGTATATGATCTATTTGAAGCTGCCACCGGTATGAGAATGATGCATAATTTTTTTCGGATCGGAGGAGTAGCGGCTGATTTACCTCACGGCTGGATAGATAAATGTTTAGATTTTTGCGATTATTTTTTAATAGGAGTTACTGAATATCAAAAACTTATTACCCGAAATCCTATTTTTTTAGAACGAGTTGAGGGAGTAGGCGTTATTGGTAGAGAGGAAGTAATAAATTGGGGTTTATCAGGACCAATGCTGCGAGCTTCTGGAATACAATGGGATCTTCGTAAAGTTGATCATTATGAATGTTACGACGAATTTGATTGGGAAGTACAGTGGCAAAAAGAAGGAGATTCATTAGCTCGTTATCTAGTCCGAATTGGTGAAATGACAGAATCTATAAAAATTATTCAACAGGCTCTAGAAGGAATTCCAGGGGGTCCATATGAGAATTTAGAAATCCGATACTTTGATAGAGAAAGGAATCCAGAATGGAATGATTTTGACTATCGATTTATTAGTAAAAAACCCTCTCCTACATTTGAATTGCCGAAACAAGAACTCTATGTGAGAGTTGAAGCTCCAAAAGGAGAATTGGGAATTTTTTTGATAGGGGATCAGAGTGGTTTTCCTTGGAGATGGAAAATTCGCCCGCCGGGTTTTATCAATTTGCAAATTCTTCCTCAGTTAGTTAAAAGAATGAAATTGGCCGATATTATGACAATACTAGGTAGCATAGATATCATTATGGGAGAAGTTGATCGTTAAAATGATAAGTCATACACCAGAAGTACAAGATATTAATTCTTTTTCTAGATTCGAATTTTTAAAAGAGACCTATGGAATTATATGGGCCTTTATTCCTATTTTTACTCCTGTATTGGGAATCACAATAGGTGTACTAGTAATTGTATGGTTAGAAAGAGAAATATCCGCAGGGATACAACAACGTATTGGACCTGAATACGCCGGACCTTTGGGAGTTCTTCAAGCTTTAGCAGATGGGGCAAAGCTACTTTTCAAAGAAAATCTTTTTCCATCTAGAGGAGAAACTCGTTTATTCAGTATCGGACCATCCATTGCGGTCATATCCATTTTAGTAAGCTATTCGGTAGTTCCTTTTGGTTCTCACCTTGTTTTAGTGGATCTCAATATCGGTGTTTTTTTATGGATTGCCATTTCAAGTATTGCTCCCATTGGCCTTCTTATGTCAGGATATGGTTCAAATAATAAATATTCTTTTTTAGGCGGTCTACGAGCTGCTGCTCAATCGATTAGTTATGAAATACCATTAACTTTATGTGTGTTATCAATATCTCTACGTGCGATTCGTTAAGACATAAATTGTTCTCTATTTCTTCTTTTCTAGGAAAAGGGCGGAATGAATTGAGTAAATATCTTCATCTTTTATTCATTATTTGGATGGATGAACTAAATCAGATAGTTATATGAGTGAAAGAAAACAGCTTATATAATATATAAATAAGCAGTAAAAAAATTGAGTCTCATTTTCTATGTATATAGAGTTAAAGAGTTGAGCGGAAATAAACATAAGTATAAGAAAGCGTTTGCCCCAAGATTAGGTGATTAGTCATCCTGACTTGAAGCGGGTTCAAAAGATCAACCATATTGAGTTTTCACTATCGTTTGTATGTATTCTCATACATGTATTACCTTAACGGATGATTGAACAAAAACGAGTGGATGGTTAGAAACACCAAGATACACAAAGGATTAGTAATGGAGATTATGTAAAAGAATATTTCTGCATAATATACAAAGAATATTAATTGGGGCTTTACGTTAGTAGAAATGATCAGGCAGTACGCCCGACGATTCCGATCCAGAGTATGCTCCTATTCGTCGATTAAATAAATCACTATTGGAAACGAAATAATCCTTTACTTATTTTTTTGATTTTGTAAGCCCCCCCTTTTTCAGAAAGAGAAAGAAGAATAGAAACGAAAAAATAAAAAAGATCTTTTTTATTCTTTACTGTATACTTTTATCCTTTCCTTTCTATATCCATATTTATATAGATAGAATTCGTATCATAATTTATGAATTAATGTATATATAATTCTTTTTCGTAAGTGAAAAGGACGAGTTATTTATATTTTTACAAGTTACAAGGAGTATTTGATTGAAGAATTAAGTTATTACTCAAAAAAGAAAATATTGAAATAATTATTGAAATTATTAAATAAAGGATGAGATCAATTCAGAAGTACTTTATTTTTATATTTTTAATAATTATATATAATTATATATAATTATTAAAGCAGAACAGACAGAATTAAATTGGTCTAATTCGGGATCGAATGATAAATTTTGACCTTATCCATCTTATAAATATATCAAGATAAAATAAAATTGACCCGATCCTTAGATTTATTTAAGGTCCTCAAGGAGCCGTATGCGGTGAAAATCTCATGTACGGTTCTGGAATAGCGACGGTAACAGTGATGGTATCGTCGACTATGATTATCTAATAGTTCAAGTACAGTTGATATAGTTGAGGCGCAATCAAAATATGGTTTTTGGGGGTGGAATTTGTGGCGTCAACCTATAGGGTTTATTATTTTTCTAATTTCTTCCCTAGCAGAATGTGAAAGATTACCTTTTGATTTACCAGAAGCAGAAGAAGAATTAGTAGCAGGGTATCAAACCGAATACTCGGGTATCAAATTTGGTTTATTTTACGTTGCTTCCTATCTAAACCTATTAGTTTCTTCATTATTTGTAACAATTCTTTACTTAGGTGGTTGGAATATCTCTATTCCGTACATATTTGTTTTTGATTTTTTTGAAATAAATAAAACATATGGTGTTTTTGAACCCACAATTGGTATGTTTATTACATTAGCTAAAACTTATTTGTTCTTGTTCATTCCTATCACAACAAGATGGACTTTACCTAGGCTAAGAATGGACCAGCTATTGAATCTTGGATGGAAATTTCTTTTACCTATTTCTCTCGGTAATCTATTATTAACAACTTCTTCCCAACTCTTTTCACTGTAAAAGAACATGATATCCTATATTCTCAACTTGGATGAAACAAGAGAAATAAACAAACATAAAATTATTCATATATATTCACGATATGTTCCCTATGATAACCGGGTTCATGAATTATGGTCAACAAACAGTCCGAGCTGCAAGGTACATAGGTCAAAGTTTCATGATTACCTTGTCCCACGTAAATCGTTTACCCATAACTATTCAATATCCTTATGAAAAGGTAATCGCTGCGGAGCGTTTCCGCGGTCGAATCCATTTTGAATTTGATAAATGTATTGCTTGTGAAGTATGTGTTCGTGTATGTCCTATAGATCTGCCCGTCGTTGATTGGAAATTGGAAACTGATATTCGCAAGAAACAATTACTTAATTACAGTATTGATTTCGGAATCTGTATATTTTGTGGTAACTGTGTTGAGTATTGTCCAACAAATTGTTTATCAATGACTGAAGAATATGAGCTTTCTACTTATGATCGTCACGAATTGAATTATAATCAAATTGCTCTAGGTCGTTTACCAATGTCAGTAATTGACGATTATACAATTCGAACAATTCTGAATTCTCCTCAAATAAAAAATAAGTAAATCCTTGATTAAAGAAAAATTTTGAATCACTAAGGTTCATTAAAGAAATGAGTTTTTTCGTTTTGTTTGGTCTGAATAACTACAAATCTCAACTATTGATTGGTTGGTAAGAAGTACGTCTCAATTTGGATTGAAAGGATTGAAAATTCATTAATTAATATATCTGACATTATTTCGAAATGTATAGTTTCGGATTCGAACTACTCTATTCAGATAAAACATAAAATGAGTCCAATAACTGTACCCCACATTAATTCACACCCCTTAGGATTTAATTCAATTAGAAATTTCTTACGAATCATCAACAATTTTTTCTGGTCTGGTCTCAATAAGGTCATGAAAAACATTTCAATTTATTTATCTCTTATTTTACATAAAATGGATTTGCCTGGACCAATACATGATTTTCTTTTAGTCTTTCTGGGATTAGGTCTTATCTTAGGAGGTATAGGAGTAGTATTACTTACCAACCCAATTTATTCTGCCTTTTCGCTGGGATTAGTTCTTGTTTGTATATCCTTATTATATATTCTATCAAATTCATATTTTGTAGCCGCCGCACAACTCCTTATTTACGTGGGAGCTATAAATGTTTTAATCATATTTGCTGTGATGTTCATGAATGGTTCAGAATATTACAAAGATTTTAATCTTTGGACCGTTGGGAATGGGTTTACTTTGCTGATTTGTACAAGTATTTTTGGTTTACTAATAACTACTATTACGGATACATCATGGTACGGGATTATTTGGACTACAAGATCAAACCAGATTATAGAGCACGATTTGATAAGTAATAGTCAACAAATTGGAATTCATTTATCAACAGATTTTTTTCTTCCATTTGAATTCATCTCAATAATTCTTTTAGCCGCTTTGATAGGTGCAATTACCGTGGCGCGTCAATAATAAATCTATAAAATTAAAATTGGTAACAGCAATCTAAATTAAACTTCATTCTGTGTTATCACATTTATTTACCTTCAATTAGAATTTAAAATTGTTTATGTCTAAAATCTAAAATAGAAATTCTTTTACTTTTTTTTATTCGATCTATTACCAATATATTTCTTTATTCCGTACTTTTTATATTATAGTCAATTCAATCCTTTCTATTATTGTTCATATTATATTGAAATGAATCAAAATTGATAAGGAGTTGGTCAATGATGCTCGAACATGTACTTGTTTTGAGTGCCTACTTATTTTCTATCGGTATCTATGGATTGATCACCAGCCGAAATATGGTTAGAGCTCTTATGTGTCTTGAACTTATACTAAATGCGGTTAATATAAATTTTGTAACATTTTCTGATTTTTTTGATAGTCGCCAATTAAAAGGAAATATTTTTTCCATTTTTGTTATAGCCATTGCAGCCGCTGAAGCCGCCATTGGACCAGCTATTGTTTCGTCAATTTATCGTAATAGAAAATCAACTCGTATCAATCAATCGAATTTGTTGAATAAGTAGTATGAATGATAAGTAGTATTAACCATACAAATTAGAATATTCATAAATTCGACTTAGTGTGTATTATACATAATGTATGATCATGTTTGCGAAAATATAAGAAATTAAAGTATCTTGGTTCTCTCCCATGAGTTGATCCGGAAGTAGATTGATTATAAAAATTCTGGTAAATCTAAATCATTGATTCATCTGGTATCTAAATATATGAGTCATTTACATATAAGTTTACTAGATCGAAAATTTCTTATTAAAAAAAAATTATAGATCCAATGTCACATTCAGTAAAGATTTATGATACGTGTATAGGGTGTACTCAATGTGTCCGAGCTTGCCCCACAGATGTATTAGAAATGATACCTTGGGATGGGTGTAAAGCTAAACAAATTGCTTCTGCTCCAAGAACAGAGGACTGTGT